ATTTCGATTTGTTTATTATTTTTTTATTGAATTGAGTTGTGTATATTTCGATACATATAAAAGATCCCCAAAAGATTTTTTTATACTTGTTCCATATATGTCTGCTTTGACTCGAATGAATGTTCTGAAGAAACCTCAATTAAGTCCTATGTTATAGAAAAAGAGGATTCTTGCATTTTTGCCCTCCTGCTGAGAAAGCATTCATTTATCGGCTCATTTATTAAAATACTTCAATTGGTACACGCAAAAAATAGGCCAATTCAGCAGCTTTTTGTTCCATTTCCCGTGGAGTAAAATTCTCATCAGTACGAGTCAATGGAATGGCTCCCTGGCCTCTGATATCCATATAAAGGACACGCCGAGCATAAATACCCTCTTTAACTTCTATTCTGACGGATTGAATATCTTTTATAAGAAATCGGAGGAAGACCCGACGATTTTTTCCAGGAAATCCCCAACGAAAGATACACACTATTCCGTCTTTTATATCAAATCGATCATAACCACTACCTACATTCCACGAAATTGTGCACCACAAATAGGAGCTAATAAAAAGACCCGCGATCCCATAGAAAGACATCACAATTCCTTGTGGAAAAAAAACGATTTCCTGAGACGGAAATAAAGATATCAAATTTCTACCAAGATAACTCGAGGTTCCAACCAACAAGAATCCTAATGAACCTAAAAAAAGGATAATAGCCCAGCAGAAATTACTTGTTTTTCGAGCCCCCTTTATAGGTTCTATCCATATATGTTCTGATCGACAACTCATACTTGATCCCGTTGCTTTTTTTGGAATTGAGAGAATACCCCAAATGAATTTGACTGTAGTCCGTTTGTTTCCGAAGTAACTCGCATCAACTAGCACTAGTTTGATGTGAACCTTTAGGAGTAATTCATTAAATTGGTTAGATCTAAACTAATAATATACCCTTCGTATGATCTCACTAAAGATAGCCACATACATATAGATAGACCAACGTTACAGTTCAGCCATCCGCCGATTCGGGTCTATTTGAAAATAGCTAGAACATAGCATTTTCTGGAGACATAAGAATTTTTCGGCGGAAGCCGCTTATACCATTACCATATTTATACCATGCTAAATGGATATCTGTATTATGATACAAACGTCAATTGAAAAAAAAAATTGCCATCGGCTCTAAACAATCTTGTTTTTTTGAACATGAAGAAATAAAGAAGCCATTGCGATTGCCGGAAATACTAGGCCTACTAAAGGGACCAAAACAGAGGGAAAGTTAAGAGTTGTCATAGAATGGGTACCTCGATTTACTATTTGTACCTGTTATTATTATTTAGATTTTATATTGATTATTTATAATATAAAGATATCTTATTATATATCTTATTATATATAAGGATATCTTACTTATTATAATTTGATAATTCTAAATTGGAATTTTGATTACTTAATATCTATAGATATAAGTATCTATCTAAGTGAGTATATAATGTAGTTTTTTATCTTTCTACATGAAGGATTTGAAGGATATGGATGAGATATTATTTTCTTCATTTTTTGCTCTTGTCTTCGAATTTCATTTATTAAGCAAAAAGTTGATTAAAAATGAATTAGATTCTACTTATTTAGATTCTATTTATATTGAATTGAAGGGTTTGTTAGAATCCCATCCAGTAGGGATTCTTAGTCACAATAGGATTATCGTAAGATATAGAAAGATAAAAAAGTCTATATTTTATAGAGTTTAATTATATATGACGAGAAGAAGATATTTTTTTTTTTGCCTAATTCTAATTATAAGAATTTCATCTTTTATCTTGTTAATAGAGGCTTCTTGATCAATAATCAGGAATATAGAAAAGGTGGCGGATTTTCGATTTTCTGTGACTTTTGATTCTTTAATACAATTGATCTTATGTCAACAAAGAAAACCCCATTCGTCTAATTTTGACTTGGATTCCGATAAACTAATTACTTGTTTGCTCAAAAGAATTGAACTTAATGTTTTAATTTTGATTCAAAGGAAAGAAAGTGTGGAGTTGAAATAACTCACTCAGAACGCTTTTTAAAGGATTACGTGGTACGATTAGATCGAATAAGCCCTTCTGGAATAAATACTCAGCCGCCTGTGAACCGTCGGGTACTATTTTATTCAATGTTTGTTCAATTACTCTTTTACCCGCAAAGGCAATGTAGGCATTGGGTTCAGCAATAATGATATCCCCCAACATACCAAAACTAGCTGTCACCCCACCGGTAGTAGGAGATGTAAGGATTGGTACATAGAATAACTTTTTATTTGATTGATAATCATATAAAGCAGAAGATATTTTAGCCATTTGCATCAAGCTTAAACTTCCTTCTTGCATGCGTGCCCCTCCGGAAGCACACACTATAATAAGAGGTAGAAATTCTTTAGTAGCGTATTCAATCAAACGGGTAATTTTCTCCCCGACTACGGATCCCATACTACCCCCCATAAACTGAAAATCCATAACCGCAATTGCTACGTTA